TTTCTACCGAGCTAAAACAAGATGTCGATGTCTATAGTAAACCAAAGTCATCATTTAATACTTATTTTGCTTCAATCTCGACTATACAAAACAAACAAAAAATTGAAGATTTAGTTACGATTAGAAATACACTTTTTTGTCTTTATCCATAGGCCCTTTACTCATACTCATTCAATTGGAAGTATTAATCCAATAAAAAAAAAAATTATGTTTCGTAATCTCATAATCCAATTTTTCAATTTATAATTGACTCTTGAATACAAATCACGAGAATATATATTCTTCCTCGAATTTTTCATTGAGAGGTAAAGGATTTAATCCTTTTTAGAAATAAAGTTTTTGATCGGAATATGCGCCGACGGATCCCTTAACTATTTGCAGTAGGGTTAATAGAACGAATCGCACTTTTACCACTAAACTATACCCGCTATGCTGCGATTATTGTATATAAACAAGCTTTTTGTCGAGTAAGAGAATCAATAGGGTCATAAAAAAAAAAAAAAAGAATTATGAAAATTAGGGCGTTGATGTATTGTATTTCCTCATGCAACCTAATGAGGATTAGGAAAAGAAGACTCGTTGCATTGATTCTATATTAGAAGAATGGAAAAATTCCAATAACAAGTATTTTTGAATCAAATAAAATAACTTTTTTTATCTTATCTAATTTGTTGCAACAAAAAATAAAAAATGGCCCGTGACACGGGCCAGGACGTGGAAATAAAAAAAGACTTTTCGGACGAAATGAAAAAAAAAAGAATAGATTAAAAATATATATATATATATAATTCTAATCTTAATAATTAGAATAATTAATAGAATAATAATTAAATATAGAATAGTATAGAATAGTAATTAAATAGTAAATTACTATAATACTAATTAGAATACTAATATATTAAGAGTAATATAAGAAGTATTATACTAATAATATAGTAATAAAAAAGATAAAAAAAAAAAAAAGTATATGAAGAAGGACTTTTTTTTCAAGCCCTACTTGTTGTGTATTGTTGTGTAATGTAAGATAGTAATTATCTTTTCTCAATTGGGAGAGATGGCTGAGTGGACTAAAGCGTCGGATTGCTAATCCGTTGTACGAGTTATTCGTACCGAGGGTTCGAATCCCTCTCTTTCCGGTTCCGTTGATGACTTCGTATTTTTTTTCAAATCTTTTTCTTTATTTATTTTTTTTTTATTTTATATATAATAGTTAAAGATGTAGAATAGATAAAATTCTAAGAACATTTAATAAAAATCAAGCAAGGAAAAAGCCTTATTTTTTTTTTATTCTTCACGTCCAGGATTACGCCCTGGATCATTAGATAAAAATCCAAAGATGAAAAGGGAAACAAAGAATATTACTACTGTGTAAACAAAGAGTTTGAGAGTAAGCATTAGACAATCTCCAAGATCTTTTTTTTTGTTTGGAAAAAAAGAAAATAGATTCTCTATATTTATACCATATATCCCATTTTGACACCAAGAAATGAAGTGGTTTCTAGAACTTTTTCGAAATAGAAAAGCATTTTTCTAAATTCATTTGTAATAAGATGTAATAAGAGTCGAGTCTTGTGTGCCAAAAATTTGCTTTTATACCGAAAATTCCATATTTCGGGTGGATCTAACCGAATAGGTTTCTTTTAATAGAATGGAAAAAAGTTCAGAATGAGGAGATGGGGTAGGTAATCCAGATTTTTCACGTTTATACAATAACTTCAATGTTTGAATCAAGGGCCTAGACTATAAAGAACTAGAAAGAACTAGAAGACTTATCTGATCTTATCAATTAGTAGAATTTTTTCTCTTGAATAACTCATGAATTATTAATTATTCTAGGATAGTATTCAAAATTTCATCGAAAACTTACAGCAGCTTGCCAAACAAAGGCTAATAGAAAAAAGAACAGAGGGATTACTGGCATAATATCTACGATTGGATTCAAAAAAGCGTAGGCTTCAGGCAATTTTGTGAAGAAAAAACTGCTTGAATAAAGGGCAAAATTAAGACAGATACAAATCAAATTTAAAATATTAAGCATAACAAACATTTTGTTCTTGAAGATAATTGTATTTTGACTGAGTTATTAATATTCATATAAAAATGGATATAAATTAATATAAAATAGAGTTTAAGGTAGACAAAAAACTTTAAACTCAGCCAATCAAAAATCCTTCAATTATCAGCTAAAAAAAGAATAAAAGAAATCATATTTTCATACAATATCTTAATGGAATTCTATATTATGATCAATAAATTCAGTTTAATTCTATATCTACACATATCAAAATACGAATAACAAGCTAATCTAGTTCATAGATATTTTTGGGGGTAGGAATTGACAAAGAACCAATACCAATATTAGTTTTATTAGTTTTGAATCAAATATAGAAATGGGGCGTGGCCAAGCGGTAAGGCAACGGGTTTTGATCCCGCCATTCGGAGGTTCGAATCCTTCCGTCCCAGAGCCTATATTCTTTTCTATATCAAAATTATAGATATTAAAATAAAGATTGTTTTTTTGAACAACCTAATATCTTCCGTACTTGAAGAAGTGTGAGATTGATGACTCGGTCCTATCGAGCCACTTGAAGATGAAGATTCGAAGAGAACTACTTATTTCTTCGTCTTATCTTGTCTTATCTTATTGGTTTGCTAATATTTATATTGGAAATCAAAAAATATTTATATGATTCAATAAAATAAGGGGTTAATTTGAATTAATTCTTTTGTTTTTTTCATTGGATATTTTTTTATTAACACCATATTGACAACAGTGTATCAAATAAATATAATCCGATCTGGGTAATTAGATCTTATCTGTAGATTGATTTATATCTATTCCAGCGGTTTGGTTTTTCATTCCAATGAAATGATAGGTTTATTAGATTTTGAAATGATAGGTTTATTGGATTTGCTGTGATATAAAAGTCTTTTTTTTTTTTTTATTTTCAATTTTAAATAGTAAATAGAAGAATAGATAGCATAAGAAACAAGAGATAATCTATCAATTTTGACTTTATTTAACTTTATCTATTTTTTTATCCGAATCAATTCGAAATTTTATAAATTTTTCTATTTCATTTCGTGTTCATTTCTTGTTAGTTTAATGTTTTGATTGTGTCGTACGATTCAATCTTTTTATTAATTCTTTTTGATTTCTTTTGATTTTTGATTTTGATTCTATCTACATAACCTAATTATTTTATCCTAATTATTTTATTTATATTTGGGATTGGGGTTGCTAACTCAATGGTAGAGTACTCGGCTTTTAAGTGCGGCTAACAGCTTTTACACATTTGTACGAAGAAAGAGATTCGTCCATACCAGCGGTATTATTTGTAAGACCACGACTGATCCTGAAAGGAATGAATGGAAAAAACAGCATGTCGTATCAATGGAGAATTCAGAGAATATTTGATTCTTACCGGATCCGCTCCAAACAAACTTTGTTTGAATTCTTGGTGCATAACATAAAAACAAATCAATTCAAATTCAAAGTTGGGATTTGGTCGAGTTAATAAATGGACAGAGCTCTGCGGCTCCAATTATAGGTAAATAAAAAAGCAACGAGCTCCCGTTCTTAATTTGAATGATTTTCCGATCTAATTAGACGTTAAAAATAGATTAGTGCCTGGTGCGGGAAAAGCTTTTTCTTGAGTGTATTTTCGATTTTTTTAATGAGTCCTAACTATTAGCTATTCTCCACTATGAAGGGAAATTGAATGTGTAGAAGAAAAAGTATATTGATAAAGCAATTTTTTTTCCAAAATCAAAAAAGAGTGATTGACTTGAAAAAGTAAAGGATTTCTAGTCACCTATTACCCTATAATGAACATAAACCAATTAGAAAGGAACATAAACCAATTAGATGAAAAAAAGAGAGGATTAGAGGGTCCGCTGGTGAGTTTAACTATTTCCGAGGTATCTATTCTTTTTATATTATACTATTTTGTTTTTATGGTATCGCACTATGTATCATTTAATAACCCAATAAACCCCCTATCTTTGCTTCAATCAAATCGAATTAAAAATGAAAATAGAGAAATCTCAAAGAAATTTAGAAATAGATAGATCTCGAAAAAATAACTTCCTATACCCACTTATTTTTCGGGAGTATATTTATACATTTGCTCATGATCGTGACTTAAATAGATCCATTTTGTTAGAAAATGTGGGTTATGACAATAAATATAGTTTACTAATCGTAAAGCGTTTAATTACTCGAATGTATCAACAGAATCATTTGAGTATTTCCGCTAATGATTCTAACCAAAATACATTTTTTAGGTATAACAAAAATTTGTATTTTCAAATGATATCGGAGGGATTTGCAGTTATTGTGGAAATTCCATTTTCCTTACGATTAGTATCCTCTTTAGAAAGATCAGAAATAGTAAAATCTCATAATTTACGATCAATTCATTCAATATTTCCTTTTTTAGAGGGCAAATTTCCACATTTAAATTATGTGTCAAATGGACTAATACCCTACCCCATCCATCTAGAAAAATTGGTTCAAATCCTTCGCTATTGGGTGAAAGATCCCTCCTCTTTGCATTTATTACGACTCTTTCTTCACGAGTATTGGAATTTGAACAGTCGTATTATTCCAAAGAAATCTATTTCTTTTTTTGCAAAAAAGACTCCAAGATTCTTCTTGTTCTTATATAATTCTCATGTATATGAATACGAGTCCGTTTTCTTTTTTCTTTGTAATCAATCCTTTCATTTCCGATTAACATTTTCTCAGGTCTTTCTTGAGCGAATATATTTCTATGGAAAAATAGAACATTTTGTAGAAGTCTTTACTAAGGATTGGGGGGACAGCCTATGCTTGCTCAAGGATCCTTTCATACATTATCTTAGATATCAAGGAAAATCCATTTTTGTCTCAAAGGATACGCCTCTTCTGATGAAAAAATGGAAATATTACCTTGTCAATTTATGTCAATGTCATTTTGATGTGTGCTTTCAACCCCCCAGGATCCATATAAACCCAT